CGGGCTCAAAGGCGTAAAATAGTTATTTGGGAATTGTTTCAAGCAAATGTGCATTCCCCTCTTTTTTTGGACAGAATAAAAAAATCCCCTTTTTTATCTTTTGATATCTCCGGGTTGATTAAACTAATTTTGAGAAATTGGGTGGGTAAGGGGGAAGCATTCAAAATTGTAGAGTATACAGAAGAACAAACAAAAAGAGAAGAAAACAAAGAGAAGAACAAAAGAAAGGAGAAAGCGCGAATAGACATAGCAGAGGCCTGGGATACCATTCCATTTGCGCAAGTAATAAGAGGTTCCATGTTACTAACTCAATCTATTTTTAGAAAATATATTCTATTACCTTCATTGATAATTGCAAAAAATATTGGACGTATATGCCTATTGCAACTTCCTGAATGGTCTGAGGATTTCCAGGAATGGAATACAGAGATGCATGTTAAATGTACCTATAATGGTGTTCCGTTATCAGAAACAGAATTTCCGAAAAATTGGTTGACAGACGGTATTCAGATAAAAATATTATTTCCTTTCTGTCTGAAACCTTGGCACAAATCGAAACTAAGATCCTCTCAGAAAGATCTAATGAAAAAGAAAAAAGAAAAAGATGATTTTTGTTTTTTAACAGTTTGGGGAATGGAAGCTGAACTTCCTTTTGGTTCGCCCCGAAAACGACCTTCCCTTTTTAAACCCATTTTTAAGGAACTTGAAAGAAAAATTGGAAAATTTAAAAAGCAGTATTTTCGAGTTCTAATAGTTTTTAAAGCAAAAACAAAATTACTTCGAAAAGTATCAAAAGAAACAAAAAAACGGGTTATCAAAAGTGTTATTTTTATAAAAAAAATAATAAAAGAACTTTCAAAAGTAAATCCAATTCTATTATTTCGATTAAGAGAAGTAGAAGTATATGAATCAAGTGAAATTAAAGAAAAAAAAGATTCTATAATCAGCAATCAGATAATTCACGAATCATTTAGTCAAATTGCATCTCCGAGTTCAACAAATTCTTCATTGACAGAAAAAAAAATGAAGGATCTGACTGATAGAACAAGTACAATTCGAAATCAAATAGAAAGAATCACAAAAGAGAAAAAAAAAGTAACTCCAAAAATAAATAATATTAGTCCTAACAAAACAAGTTCTAATTCTAAAAGATTCGAAAAATGGCAAATATTAAAAAAAAGAAATGCTCGATTAATTTCTAAATTACCCCTTTTTTTGAAATTTTTCATTGAAAGAATATACACAGAAATATTTTTATCTATCATTAATATTCGCAAAATGAATACAGAACTTTTTCTTGAATCAACAAAAAAAATTATTGATAAATCCATTTACAATAAGGAAAGAAAACAAGAAATAATTAATAAAAAAAATAAAAATCCAATTGCCTTTATTTCCACTATAAAAAAGTCACTTGATAATATTAGTAATAGTAAAACAAATTCACCTATTTTTTATGACTTATCATACATGTCACAAGCCTATGTATTTTACAAATTATCACAAATCCAAGTCAGTAACTCGTATAAATTTAGCTCTGTTTTTCAATCTCAAGGAATCCCTTTTTTTCTTAAGCCTGAAATAAAGGATTCTTTTGAAACACAAGGAATGGTTCAGTCGAAATTAGGAGATAAGAAACTTCCGAGTTATGAAATGAATCAATGGAAAAACTGGTTAAGAGGACATTATCAATACGATTTATCTCAGATCAGATGGTCTAGATTAATACCAGAAAAGTGGCGAAATACAGTTCATCAGCGTCGTATAGCTAAAAAATCAAATTTTAGCAAAAGGCATTCATATGAAAAAGACCAATTAATTGGTTCCAAAAAACAAAACCAATTTGAAGTATATTCATTATCTAATCAAAAAGATAATTTTCAAAAATACTATAGATATGATCTTTTATCATATAAATTTCTTAATTATGAAAATAAAACGGAATGTTTTTCTCCCTTTCAAGGACATAAGAACCAAGAGCTTTCTTATAACACGCATAAAGAAAGCCTTTTTGATATGCTGAGAAACATCCCTATCAATAATTTTCTAGGAAAGGTCGATTTTCGCTATATGGAAAAAACGGCCGATAGAAAATATTTTGATTGGAAAATTATCAATTTTTATCTTAGACAAAAAGTCGATATTGAGGCCTGGATCACGATCGATACCAATAGGAATCAAAATACTCAAATTCGTACTAATAATTATCAAATAATTCATAAAAAAGATCTTTTTTATCTTATGATTCCAGAAATCAATCCACCAAACTCTCACAAAGTTTTTTTTGATTGGATGGGAATGAATGAAAAAATACTAAAGCGTCACATATCGAATCTGGAACTTTGGTTCTTCCCAGAACTTGTGTTACTTTATAATGCCTATAAAACGAAACCTTGGTTTATACCAAGAAAATTACTTCTTTTAAATTTGAATAGAAATGAAAATAGTAGTGAAAATAAAAAGATCAATGAAAAGAAAAAAGGAAGTTTTTTGATACCATCGAATAAAAAGCATCGAAATCAAGAAGAAAAAGAACCCACAAGTCGAGGAGATCTTGGATCCGTTCTCTCACAACAAAAAGATCTTGAAGAAAATTCTGCAAGATCAGACATGAAAAAAGCGAAAAAGAAAAAACAATACAAAAGCAACACGGAAGCAGAACTAGATTCCTTCCTGAAACGTTTTTTTCTTTTTCAATTAAGATGGGACGATACTTTGAATCAAAGAATGATGAATAATATCAAGGTATGTTGTCTCCTGCTTAGGCTGATAGATCCAAAAAAAATTACTATCTCCTCGATTCAAACGAGAGAAATTTGTTTGGATATAATGCTGATTCAGAAGAATTTAACTCTTACAGAATTAATGAAAAAGGGAGTATTGATTATAGAACCCATTCGTCTGTCTGGAAAAAACGATGGCCAATTTATTATGTATCAAACCATAGGTATTTCGTTGGTTCATAAGAGTAAACACCAAACTAATAAAAAATACCAAGAACAAAGATATGTTTCTAAGAATAATTTTGATGAAACTATTTCAGCACATCAAAGAATAACTGGAAATAGAGACAAAAATCATTTGGATTTGCCTGTTCCTGAAAATATTTTATCGTTTAGACGTCGTAGAAAATTGAGAATTCTAAATTGTTTCAATTCAAAGAATAGAAATGGTGGAGATAGAAATCCAGTATTTTGGAATGGAAAGAACGGAAAAAACAGCAGCCAAGTTTCGCATGACAGTAAGCATCTTGATAGAGAGAAAAAGAAATTAATGAAATTAAAGCTCTTTCTTTGGCCTAATTATCGATTAGAGGATTTAGCTTGTATGAATCGTTATTGGTTTGATACCAATAATGGCAGTCGTTTCAGTATGTTAAGGATACATCTGTATCCACGATTGAAAATTCGTGGATAATACACTTTTTCTATATATCCTATACCCTATATATAATATAGGGTATATGAAAATATAATATAGGGTATATGAAAGCAAACAAATACACAGATCACATGCCTTGTCTCACATTTCATTCTAAATATCCAATATGAAATAAATGATGGCTCAATTAGATCTCGAAATGAATCAACAAAAACTTCTTCGTTTTAAATCTAAATTCTTCGATGCGAAAATGTACCAATCCTTTTCTATCCCTATCTAAATCCAATTTCAAATTGAATTGAGTGATTTGAATTCAGAAAATTAGGAGTTCCTAAATAAATTAGGATTAGATTATTGTATATATCACATTCAAATTAATGGCATTATTATTACTGATCGGTAAAATCCATATCTGTAAAAAGGGAAAGGGGATTTTTTTATGGTAAAAAATTCATTCATTTCGGTTATTTCTCAAAAAGAAAACGAAGAAAACAGGGGGTCTGTTGAATTTCAAGTATTCAGTTTCACGACTAAGATAAGGAGACTTACTTCACATTTGGAATTGCACAAAAAAGACTCTTCATCTCAGAGGGGTTTGCGGAAAATTTTGGGAAAACGTCAACGACTGCTGGCCTATTTGTCAAAAAAAAATAGAGAACGCTATAAAGAATTAATTGGCGAGTTGAATATTCGAGAGATAAAAACTCGTTAATTTGAAGCGTGATACCATTTGAGCTTAGTCGTTTCAATTTTGATGAACTTCTTTTTACTTTCAGCAATGCATGGGAAGAATGACTCGGGAAAAAACTTATGATTGCACCAACTACAAGAAAAGACCTCATGATAGTCAATATGGGCCCTCACCACCCATCAATGCATGGTGTTCTTCGACTGATCGTTACTCTCGATGGTGAAGATGTTATTGAATGTGAACCAATATTGGGTTATTTACATAGAGGGATGGAGAAAATTGCGGAAAATCGAACAATTATACAATATTTGCCTTATGTAACACGTTGGGATTATTTAGCTACTATGTTCACAGAAGCAATAACCGTAAATGGACCCGAACAGCTAGGCAATATTCAAGTACCTAAAAGGGCTAGCTATATCAGAGCTATTATGTTGGAGTTGAGTCGTATCGCTTCCCATTTGTTATGGCTTGGCCCTTTTATGGCAGATATTGGGGCACAGACCCCTTTCTTCTATATTTTGCGAGAACGAGAATTGATATATGACCTATTCGAAGCTGCTACCGGTATGCGCATGATGCATAATTATTTTCGTATCGGAGGAGTAGCTGCTGATCTACCTCATGGCTGGATAGATAAATGTTTGGATTTTTGCGATTATTTTTTAACCGGGGTTGCTGAATATGAAAAGCTTATTACACGGAATCCTATTTTTTTAGAACGAGTTGAAGGCGTAGGCATTATTGGCGCAGAAGAAGCACTAAATTGGGGTTTATCAGGACCAATGCTACGGGCTTCCGGAATACAATGGGATCTTCGTAAAGTTGATCGTTATGAGTGTTACGACGAATTTGATTGGGAGATTCAATGGCAAAAGGAAGGGGATTCATTAGCTCGGTATTTAGTACGAATCAGTGAAATGACAGA